CGTCTAGCATATTTTTTCACAGTAGCGGGATCGCTATAACTGACTCCGTTGAGTTCGCCGCCATAGAACTCGACAGTTACACCTACTTGTTCGACACTATATTTAGATTCCGCCCTTCTAAAAGGAACATCGGCTCTAACAATTCCGTCTCCGTCTACCAAAACAACCGGAAATGTTTCAAAAAAAGTAGGCATACGACGTACAAAAAGTTCGCGCCCCTCTTTATCTCTAAAGATAGGATGTCCTAACCACCCAACAGCTATTCCATCCCCGTTGTCCATTGAGCCCGCTCTGAATAACCCCCCCTTTGCCGGATTATTGCCGATGTAATCATAAAAAGCTAGTTTTTCGGGAATTTTAGACCAAGCTTCAGATAAACTTTGATTTTCAGCCAACCCAGCACCAATTCTTCGATATATTTCTTGTTGGAAGTATCCTTGATCCCATTGATAACGAGTGGGACCAAATAATTCAATCGGGGTAGTTGCTGAACCATACCACATAGTTCCAGCAACTACAAAAGCGGCAAAAAAGACAGCAGCAATACTACTGGAAAGGACGGTTTCAATATTTCCCATACGTAATCCTTTGTATAGGCGTTGAGGTGGACGTACACTAAGATGGAATAGACCCGCCAATATGCCCAAGGTCCCTGCTGCAATATGATGAGAGGCTATTCCTCCCGGAACAAAAGGATCAAAACCCTCCACACCCCACGCTGGATTTACGGATTGTACCCTTCCAGTTAGTCCATAAGGATCGGACACCCATATTCCAGGACCATACAATCCTGTTACATGAAATGCACCAAAACCAAAGCAAGCCACCCCTGATAGAAATAAATGAATTCCAAAGATCTTAGGCAAATCCAAAGAGGGTTTTCCTGTACGTTCATCAGTAAATATTTCTAGATCCCAATACACCCAATGCCAGATAGCTGCCAAAAAGCACAAGCCCGAAAACACAATATGTGCCCCGGCCACACCTTCGTAACTCCAAATACCCGGATTCGTTACAGTACCCCCTGTGATACTCCAACCGCCCCATGAATTGGTTATTCCTAAACGAGTCATGAAGGGTATAACGAACATACCCTGTCTCCACATTGGATCAAGAACAGGATCAGAAGGATCAAAAACTGCTAATTCGTATAGAGCCATCGAACCGGCCCAACCAGCAACCAGAGCTGTATGCATTATATGGACAGAAATCAAACGACCGGGATCATTCAATACGACGGTATGAACACGATACCAAGGCAAACCCATGGAAATACCCCTTTATCAATGAAAAATAGACACAATGTAACTTTATTGCATTGGAAAAAACTATGCTGTGGACCCTCTTTTTAGTGGATTATCTTGGGGAAAGAATTAATATTTGTTTGATTTGTTTGATTCTTTTCAATTACTTTTAGTAATAATGAAACTATTTTGTTCGTAGGAACAAAAAGAAGCAGATCTATTCTACACCCGATAAGTACCAATACGCAATGGTAGGGGAGTTGATACCATTTTATATGAGTGAATGCATATATATATTTGTTCATCATTCAAAGGACTTATTTGTAATAATTTTCCTTTATTCATTTTGTCTTCTTTATCTTTATCTTTTTTTATAAACTTAGTCAATCTATGGCTAAAATATGATAAAGGCCAATATTAGTAGGACACTAAATCCATTGTTACGCTTTCACATCAAAGTGAGATATAGTACTTAATTTTTCTTTTATTTAATGCCTATTGGTGTTCCAAGAGTACCTTTTCGAAGTCCTGGAGAGGAAGATGCATTGTGGATTGACGTATAGTGCGACTTGTCAGATATATTGGGTCATATGGTATTTCCCCATTCTCTTCCCCGATCGAGATATCCTCCCCTTCGCCCAAGAAAGATTGATTGAATTATCAAAAATTTGGAGCGTGAAGTTCAATTAGATCCATTTTTTCGGGAGGGTATACAGATTAATATTATCAATTAGAATAATTTATGGTTATCTTGGTTAGGCCAATAAAATGAAGTATCCAGGCTCCGTTTAGAAAAAAACCGGTAAAAAATCTATTTATGATTACTATTTCTATCATATTCTATTTCTTTATATATTTATATTCTATTTCTTTATATATTTATAATAGAAGTGATCTCAAACTGTTAATCAATCGAGTAATATGATGAATGCATTGAATATCTGTTGTAAGACATGAAATAAATTGTAAAAAGGAAGTCGTAGCAAAAGGACGTGGTATTGGGGCATTTGTCATATATGTGCAAATCCAAATCGGGCGGATCTTTACTCGGAGTAGAGCATAAACCTAAAAAAATTGAAGAAGCCCATTCAGGAACAAGAAAATTACATCGCGATTGAGATTGTATCTCGATGAAACAATACATCAATGAAAAGTTAGTTAGATAAATTTAGTAATTTTTTTTTATAGATAAACAAAACAGGCCAAAACCCATCTTTTTTGAAAAATGAAAGAAAAGCCCCTTTTTATAAGTTAAAAGCCTGGTATGAAAAATAAAATAAAAGAAAGCGCTAGAATCTACATCTACACATTGATTCTTTTTTTTTTTTCGTTATTTTTGTTGAACCGTATGCATCAAAAGGTGCATGTACGGTTTCTAAGGGATACAACTTTATCCCAATCAACCGACTTTATCGAGAACGATTACTTTTTTTAGGCCAAGGGGTTGATAGCGAGATCTCGAATCAACTTATTGGTCTTATGGTATATCTCAGTATAGAGGATGATACCAAAGATCTATATTTGTTTATAAATTCTCCTGGCGGATGGGTAATACCCGGAGTAGCTATTTATGATACTATGCAATTTGTGCGACCAGATATACAGACAATATGCATGGGATTAGCCGCTTCAATGGGATCTTTTATTCTGGTCGGAGGAGAAATTACCAAACGTCTAGCATTCCCTCACGCTTGGCGCCAATGAGTTTTTTATTTGATTTGAGAGAAAAAAGAAGACTATGCCTTCGCGCTATATGAAATATGAATATATAAGTAATAATAGCATGGCACTTCGAATTCGATATGATAAATTTTTTTAACCCTTAAATTATGTATCGAAAGAGTAGTATGAGATAAAAGGTATTTCCGATTTTATCTAATCTATCGGGAGGCCTATTTCAGCGTCACAAACTTTTTTGTTTTCACGCCGGGAGGCTCTTAACAATATTTAGGTTATGAAAGAATATGAAAATAAAAAAAATCTTGTTTTTTTATTTGAAAAAAAAAAAAGAAACTTTGGGATTGCTAAATAACAGACGAAATAAATATATAAAGCAACGGAGCCATCATAGTATTTTTGAACTACTCCAAAAACAAAAAGAAGGGTGGTTATTGGATCATTTACCAACCCGAGTCTGATAGACCCTATATTTAATTTATTTGATATTTAAGTAAGGTAAAAACGAATTCCATTATAGAGCCGTATGCAATGCGTAAAAGATGCCTGTACGGTTGTTCAATTATATATTTTATTATTCTTTATCTCTTCACCTTATCATCATGCGAGATAGAATAAACATTTATTATGTTATATCATCAGGGTAATGATCCATCAACCTGCTAGTTCTTTTTATGAGGCACAGACGGGAGAATTTATCTTGGAAGCGGAAGAACTTTTGAAGCTGCGCGAAACCGTCACAAGGGTTTATGTACAAAGGACAGGCAAACCCTTATGGGTTGTATCCGAAGATATGGAAAGAGATGTTTTTATGTCAGCAACAGAAGCCCAAGCTCATGGAATTGTTGATCTTGTAGCGACTGAATAAAAAATAACAAAAATTTCAGACGAATTGGTGATTTGAGATTTTATCTTCTTACCGGATTTAATATTCTATTCATTAATCTATTAATATAGAAATAAAATAATTCATAATCATCCGGTTAAGATCGATCTAAACCAGCCCATTATGTATATGATTCAATATGCCAACTATTAAACAACTTATTAGAAACACAAGACAGCCAATCAGAAATGTCACGAAATCCCCCGCTCTTGGGGGATGTCCTCAGCGACGAGGAACATGTACTAGGGTGTATGTGCGACTCGTTCAGATCATGGGCTAGGACAAAAGAAAGAAAACAATTGATCCAGTATCAACGATCAGTACCAGTGAATAGACTAGAATGGAAGAACTCCATTCAATATCTAAAAATCAAAAAGATCTATCCTTCTATTGTGGTATCAAATGTATGGTTTCCGTTGGTGCAAATCCAATCAACTCCGTTTTAAATTTAAGATGAGAAAGAATTCTCCATTGATAGCAAATGATATCCATTAAGCAGGGGAAATACTATTTTAAAAAGCAGAAAAATTATGCCTTACTCTTGCAAGAACGGACTAACAGGGTCAGCTACTCAGCTAATCTTCATAATTAAATACCGTTACTGTATAAGTAGATCTCATTGTGAAAGACCTCGTACTGGATAATTATGGGTAGAGCCAAAGAGTGTGAACTGTACAAGTTAACAATAACATTGATTAAATGAAAGAAGGGCTCCGGTGTATAGAGAGGACCTCACCGTTTAAGAAGTAACCATAGAAACGATGGAACCCACTATATCCATTTATATTTACTACTTTTATGTGTTTTTGATACCTAATATCAATACAATTTTTTCTAGGCATTTCACCTAGAAAAAAAAAAAAATCGTGGTCGGGAAGGTTATAGTAGCAAAAGCCATTGGAATTCAAATTTTATACATTGGAAGAATCCGTTTTGTTATTAATAGACTAGGATACGGGAAGGGAATAACTGAAAGAAAGGAAATCGATTAGTTATTCATCAAAGTTTCATTTATTCAATGACCAGAATTAAACGAGGGTATATAGCTCGAAGACGTAGAACAAAAATTCGTTTATTTGCATCAACCTTTCGAGGGGCTCATTCAAGACTTACTCGTACTATTACTCAACAGAAAATAAGAGCTTTGGTTTCGGCTCATCGGGATAGAGGTAGACAAAAGAGAGATTTTCGTCGGTTGTGGATCACTCGGATAAATGCAGTAATTCGCGAGAATAAAGTATACTTCAGTTATAGTAAATTTATACACAATCTGTACAAGAGACAGTTACTTCTTAATCGTAAAATACTTGCACAAATAGCTATATTAAATAAGAGTTGTCTTTATATGATTTCCAATGAGATCATAAAATAAAGAGATTGGAAGGAATCCGTTGGAATAGTTTAAATGGAGTTCCCTGGAGAATGAACTCTGGGAAGGTAGAGTAGAAATTAGTATGATAAAATATGATAAAGTCATCAAAATGAAGAAAGACGTTAAATAAAAAATATTTATTCCTCTTCTCCCATTTTTTTTCTTACGACAGGACATTTCGATTTTACGATTTTTCGAACAAAAAAAAAACGTCAATCCGCATTTGAGTTTGGATTGGAATTTTATTTTGATTCAATTCAATTGAAGAGTCAACCTATTTTTTTTCTGGTTCTAAGACCAGCAGCTCTAGCGGTTGACTCGCTTCTTTCAAATTGTTTCTCATTATTAAGAAAAGGTAACGGAGATAAAATACGAGCTTGTTTTATAGCAATAGTAATTAATCGTTGTTGTTTTAAGGTCAATCTATTCACCCGTCTAGATAATATTTTTCCTTGTTCGCTAATAAATCGACTAATTAAACTCATGTTTCTATAATCAATTCGATCCCCCGATTGGATCGGAGGCAAACGCCTACGAAAAGATCGCTTAGATTTAAGAAAGATTCGCTTGGATTTATCCATGGTTTGTTTATTCCTTATCCTGAAAATCCCAATCCTATTTCTTAATTCTACATCATCTTTGATCCGATCGAAATAGGATTTGGTTTGTTTATATTTATTTGTTTCTATTTAAATAAATTAAAAAATAAATTTAAATAAATTATATATATATATATATATTGTTATATATAATATGTAATTTTTCATCTTCCTTGGAAGACTGACACACGAGCGATCGGGTCGATCTATTTCTTTATCTCCCCATGAATCGTATGTTTGTAACAACAGGGACAGAATTTTCTCAATTCCAATCGACTAGGCGTATTGTGTCGATTCTTTTGAGTAATATATCTGGAAATGCCCATTGATTCCTTATTAACACGATTTCGAACACAACTGGTACATTCCAAAATAACCGTTACTCGGACATCTTTACCCTTAGCCATGAACCTCCTTTGGTTTTTGATTCACTCAATTCTTTAATTTTCCGACCCGAAGCAAGGAAGAAGAAAGGACACAAAAATAGAAGCAGGTAACTCGAAATCAAATTATGAAAGAAATATTTTGTTGCAATCAATATAGTAATAAATAATAAGTAATATAATGATTTCTAACTATATTTATAATTTTTAATTGCCGTACAGTATTTCATTTTCAGTTAAGTATCTTGTATGATATTGTTGCCCCAACCACCGCATTTCCGTTCTATTATTAATTTAATTTGAGCCTGAGCCCGAGTTCATAGTTTCACTGAGGGTGAAACCGCTTTTTCTTTGTTTTTTTTTTTTTAGAAAGAATAAGTAAAAAAAGAAAAAAAGAAAAAACAAAGAAAAAAAGAAGGGAGGGGTAGGGATTAGTTACAGATATTTGATTGTATCTCTAATCTTCTTCCCCCTTCCCATATCAATAGCTAGAATGAAAAAAAGGGGAATATCAACGCATCCGGAAAAAAACGATTGATCTCTATCAATAAACCTGCTAAAGCCCCGAACCATAGAGTACTTACTACCGGTGCCACGGAGAGATATGTTTTTAGATCTCGCATTTTAAAAACTCCTCTTTCTGTATTCGTTATTGTAATTTTATTGTAATTTGTAATACCTAATGGTAATACATATATGACCGGATGTGTATATGTAGTTAATGACTTACCACTTGTACGCGGAGTTCCTAATTCAAATTGAAATGTACAAAATAGATATTTATTTAAAGAAAAAAATACGTCCATTTCCGCCTTAAATTCCTAAAAAATATTAATTTTTTGTGGTAGATTTCATATTTATTTCATACTTTATATAAGTCTTTTACCATATTATATGTTTGTTATATGATATATGAGACCAAAAGGAAGAAGGAAGAAATGATAAGATAGTTTGTGTATATCAATGTAGGAAATAAAGATGTGGAAAACAAGGCAGGGATTCTCTACAATGACACTGTAGACCAATTGAAAGGGATGTAGCGCAGTTTGGTAGCGCGTTTGTTTTGGGTACAAAATGTCACGGGTTCAAATCCTGTCATCCCTACCTATTACTTATCTTCTGAGCAGTAACGAGGGATCAATTGAGATCAATTAATAAAATTGTACATATTTAATTAATTTAATTAAATAAATATTTAATTTTTATTTTTTATTTAATTTTTATTTTTTATAGTATATATATATGCAAGATAAATTGGGGTTACAAAATATTTATTGTGATAATAAAGCGCTCTTAGTTCAGTTCGGTAGAACGTGGGTCTCCAAAACCCGATGTCGTA